GTTTAAATAGCTTAAACAAAGCATAGCACTGAAAATGCTAAGATGGACCCTAAAAAGTCCTTTAAACACAAAGGTTTGGTCCTAGCCTTGAAGTCAGTTGTTACTTAATATACACATGCAAGTATCCGCCCCCCTGTGAAAACGCCCTTTAATCCCCTTTAGGGACAAGGAGCTGGTATCAGGCACGAAAATCTGCCCAAGACACCTAGCTATGCCACACCCACAAGGGAATTCAGCAGTGATTAACATTGAGCATTAGCGCAAGCTTGACTCAGTTAAAGTAAGACAGAGCCGGCTAATCTGGTGCCAGCCGCCGCGGTTACACCATGTGGCTCAAATTGACCCCTTCCGGCGTAAAGCGTGATTAAAGTTATCTATTAATAGAGTTAAACTGAAACTAAGCTGTAACACGCCTGTTTATCAAGAAACCCAAAAACGAAAGTTACTCTAACTTAATCAACTTGACTTCACGACAGCTGGGAAACAAACTGGGATTAGATACCCCACTATGCCTAGCCATAAACTTTTATTTACATCCAAATCGCCCGGGAACTACGAGCTAAGCTTAAAACCCAAAGGACTTGACGGTACCCCATATCCCCCTAGAGGAGCCTGTCCTATAATCGATAATCCACGTTTAACCTCACCACTTCTAGTTAATCAGCCTGTATACCTCCGTCGTCAGCTTACCACGTGAGCGTAAATTAGTGAGCCCAATGTTATTTCACCAACACGTCAGGTCAAGGTGCAGCAAATGAAGTGGGAAGAGATGGGCTACACTTTCTATTTTAGAAGAAACGAAAAACTACCTATGAAACCTAGTTAGAAGGCGGATTTAGCAGTAAAAAGAAATCAGCATGTTCATTTTAACCTGGCACTGGGGTGTGTACACACCGCCCGTCACCCTCTTCAAAGCATAAACAAAGTTTTTAACAAATTAAAGCACAACAGAAGAGGCAAGTCGTAACATGGTAAGTATACCGGAAGGTGTGCTTGGAAACGTAATGTAGCTTAATAAAAGCATCTCGCTTACACCGAGAAAATGTCTGTGAAAACCTGACCATTCCGAGCTAAAAACCTAGCCCAACAAACATGAATTCTACTAAACCAATTCACCCTTTTTGATAAACCATTTTAACTTTCTAGTAAAGGAGATTGAAAAACTTATTGGAGCTATAACAATAGTACCGCAAGGGAAGGGTGAAATATCTAATGAAATATCTTCAAGCAATAAAAAGTAAAGACTACCTCTTGTACCTTTTGCATCATGGTTTAACTAGTCTAATCAAGCGAAACGTATTTAAGTTTGACCTCCCGAAACTAAGTGAGCTACTTCAGGGCAGCTGAGAGAGCGAACCCGTCTCTGTAGCAAAAGAGTGGGATGACCCTCAAGTAGCGGTGACAGACCTAACGAACTTAGAGATAGCTGGTTACTCAAGAAATGGATCTAAGTCCAACCTAAACCCCCCCCCCCCCCCACTTTAGTCTACTAAAACATAAGTCGGGTTTTAGCGTAATTCAAATAAGGTACAGCCTATTTGAAAAAGGATACAACCTAAACTAGCGGATAAGATAAGCCTTTCATATAACCAAGTGGGCCTAAAAGCAGCCATCTTTAAAATTGCGTCAAAGCTTAATTACTCTCACGCTTAATCACCAGATTTTTATCTTAATCCCCAATTAATAATGAGTAACTCTATATAACTATAGAAAATTTTATGTTAAAACTAGTAACAAGAAGAAGACTCTTCTCTCAAATGTAAGTGTACATCAGAAAGGACAAACCACTGATATTTAACATCCATGAACCCAAAGTAGTAACCAACCAAGAAAACTCTACTTACACCTATGTTAACCTAACACAAGAACATTTAAAGAAAGATTAAAAGAAAAAGAAGGAACTCGGCAAATATTAACCTCGCCTGTTTACCAAAAACATCGCCTCTTGAATTCTATAAGAGGTCCAGCCTGCCCAGTGACTCTGTTCAACGGCCGCGGTATCCTAACCGTGCGAAGGTAGCGTAATCACTTGTTCTTTAAATGTGGACTAGTATGAATGGCACCACGAAGGTTATACTGTCTCCTTTTTCTAATCAGTGAAACTAATCTCCCCGTGAAGAAGCGGGGATAAAACTATAAGACGAGAAGACCCTATGGAGCTTTAAACAACATAGCACTTGCCACACACCATTTATATTCCAGAATCTTAAATTCCCTGAGCAATATGACTATAAGTTTTTGGTTGGGGTGACCGCGGAGCATAACACAACCTCCATGTTGAAAGAATCATTTTCTAAGCTAAGAACTACAACTCTAAGCATCAACATATTGACATCCATTGACCCAATACATTTGAACAACGAACCAAGTTACCCTAGGGATAACAGCGCAATCCACTTCAAGAGCTCCTATCGACAAGTGGGTTTACGACCTCGATGTTGGATCAGGGTATCCCAGTGGTGCAGCCGCTACTAAAGGTTCGTTTGTTCAACGATTAAAACCCTACGTGATCTGAGTTCAGACCGGAGTAATCCAGGTCAGTTTCTATCTATACCTGAGTTTCTTCTAGTACGAAAGGACCGGAGAAACGTGGCCAATATTTATACAAGCCACCGCCACCAAGTTATGACACAAACTTAATAACATCGTAGCCTGTAATCTTGCTCTAGATAAGAGCCGTTAATGTAGCAAAACCTGGTATTGCAAAAGACCTAAACCCTTTCTATAGAAGTTCAAATCTTCTCATTAACTTTGAACCCATTTTTAATTATCTCTACACTTTGTTATATTGCACCAATTCTTCTGGCAGTTGCTTTCCTTACCCTGATTGAACGAAAAGTACTAGGGTACATACAACACCGGAAAGGACCTAATATTGTTGGACCAATAGGACTTCTCCAACCTATTGCAGACGGAGTTAAACTTTTTACTAAAGAACCTATTCGACCATCCACCTCATCCCAAACATTATTTTTATTAGCCCCAATAATAGCCCTATCCCTAGCTATAGTTATCTGAACCCCTATTCCCATGCCAATTTCTTTTTCTGATATGAACCTGGGAGTCATATTTGTCCTAGCACTCTCAAGCCTCACCGTGTACTCAATCCTAGGCTCGGGCTGAGCTTCAAATTCTAAGTACGCTCTAATCGGAGCCCTACGAGCAGTAGCACAAACAATTTCATATGAGGTTACTTTGGCCCTTATTCTTCTCTGCACCATTCTTTTATCTGGAAACTTCTCATTTCAAAACTTTAATATTACCCAAGAGCCTTTATGACTAATTATTCCAACCTGACCCCTAGCTATAATATGATATATTTCAACCCTAGCAGAAACGAACCGAGCCCCATTTGATTTAACGGAAGGGGAATCAGAGCTGGTATCCGGCTTCAATGTAGAGTATGCAGGAGGACCATTTGCCTTATTTTTTCTTGCCGAGTACGCCAACATTCTTATAATAAACACAATTTCTACCGTTATTTTTCTTGGATCTTCCACCCTTTTTCTTCTATCATTCTCCACTACATCTCTAATATTTAAATCAGCTATTCTTTCTATGATTTTCCTCTGAGTACGAGCCTCCTACCCCCGATTTCGATATGATCAGTTAATACACCTAGTCTGAAAAAACTTCCTTCCCCTTACGCTAGCACTAACAATCTGATATATTTCATTCCCAATTTCACTATTATTCACCCCACCAATCTCATGGAAACGTGCCTGAAAGCTAAGGACCTCCTTGATAGGGAGAACCATAGGAGTTCAAACCTCCTCGTTTCCTTAGAAAGATAGGAATTGAACCTATAACTGAGAGATCAAAACTCTCTGTAATTCCATTTTACCACTTTCTAGTAAAGTCAGCTAAACAAGCTTTTGGGCCCATACCCCAAACATGTTGGTTAAACCCCCTCCTTTACTAATTAATCCTTATGCCCTATCAATAATTGTCTCAAGCCTTGCTCTAGGCACTATTTTAACGCTATCAAGCTATCACTGAATTCTAGCATGAATTGGCCTCGAAATCAATACACTAGCGATTATTCCAATAATTACTAAAACCCCACACCCTCGAGCCATTGAAGCCGCAACAAAATATTTTTTAACACAAGCTGCAGCATCAGCCCTTATTTTATTTTCTAGCATCCTCAACGCATACACTTTAGGGGAATGAGCTATCAACACACCCACCCACCCTGTCTCAGCTACCCTACTATCTATTGCCATTGCAATGAAACTAGGAGTTGCCCCTTTCCACTTTTGACTGCCAGAAGTACTTCAAGGATCCACACTCCAAACAGGACTTATTCTCTCCACATGACAAAAATTCGCCCCAATAGCCCTACTCCTTCAGCTCTCACAATCAGTTAATCTTAATCTAATACTTTTTCTGGGCCTCTTATCAGCTATCATCGGAGGCTGAGGTGGCATTAACCAAACCCAAATCCGAAAAATTCTAGCCTTCTCCTCTGTTGCTCACTTAGGTTGGATAGTAGCAATCCTAAAAATTTTTCCCCAACTAACACTTTTAAACTTCTTTCTTTATATCTTAATGACATCTACACTTTTTTTAACCTTCATATCCTTGAATACAAAAAATATGTATGAATTATCAACCACTTGATCTAAAACTCCAGCCCTCACAGCACTCTCAATGCTTTCTCTATTATCATTAAGCGGTCTACCTCCACTAACAGGGTTTTTGCCAAAATGACTTATTGCCCAAGAAATAGTTAAACAAGATATAATCATATATGCTCTAGTAATTCTATTATCAACCCTTCTCAGCCTATTCTTCTACCTGCGTCTAACATATTCCATGACCATAACCTTAGCACCAAACTTATCCTCATCACCCTCATTATGATTTAACCCCCCCAAAAACATATTAGCTGCACTTATAATTTTATCCCTCCTTCTCCTACCCGTCACCCCCACTATTATAGCCATAATTTAGAAACTTAGGATAACCTAGACCAAGAGCCTTCAAAGCCCTAAGTAGAAGTTAAAATCTTCTAGTTTCTGTAAGACTTGCAGGACATTAACCCACATCTTCTGAATGCAAATCAGACACTTTAATTAAGCTAAAGCCTTCTAGAAAAGCGGGCCTCGATCCCGCAAAATTTTAGTTAACAGCTAAACGCTCAATCCAGCGAGCTTCATTCTACTTCTCCCGGTTAAAAAACGGGAGAAGCCCCGGCAGAATCCCTTCTGCGTCTCCAGATTTGCAATCTGGCGTGTGACACCCCAGGACCTGATAAGAGGAGGACTTTAACCTCCCTTGGTGGAGCTACAAGCCACCGCCTCACCCTCGGCCATCTTACCCGTGATAATCACCCGCTGACTATTTTCAACAAACCACAAGGATATTGGTACTCTGTACTTAATCTTTGGCGCTTGAGCAGGGATAGTAGGAACTGCACTCAGCCTCCTTATTCGAGCTGAGTTGAGTCAACCTGGATCCCTCTTAGGAGATGATCAAATTTATAATGTTATTGTCACTGCCCATGCTTTTGTGATAATTTTCTTTATAGTTATACCCATTCTCATTGGTGGCTTCGGTAATTGACTTGTGCCACTAATGATTGGGGCCCCTGATATAGCCTTTCCACGAATAAATAATATAAGCTTTTGACTTCTTCCGCCCTCATTTCTTCTACTTCTGGCCTCCGCCGGAGTGGAGGCCGGGGCTGGTACAGGTTGAACCGTGTATCCCCCCTTGGCTGGCAATCTTGCCCACGCAGGACCGTCAGTTGACTTAACTATCTTCTCCCTTCATCTCGCAGGCGTATCATCTATTCTTGGGGCAATTAACTTTATTACCACAACTCTAAACATGAAGCCCCCTTCAATAACCCAGTATCAAACCCCATTGTTCGTGTGATCTGTATTAATTACTGCTGTCCTTCTTCTCCTTTCCCTGCCAGTTCTTGCAGCAGGCATTACTATACTTCTAACCGATCGAAACTTGAACACAACATTTTTTGACCCTGCTGGCGGGGGTGACCCAATCCTCTACCAACACCTCTTTTGGTTTTTTGGGCATCCTGAAGTATATATTCTTATTCTTCCCGGTTTTGGAATCATCTCGCACGTAGTCACATTCTATTCAAGTAAAAAGGAACCATTTGGTTATATGGGAATGGTTTGAGCAATAATGTCAATTGGCCTACTAGGGTTTATTGTTTGAGCACACCACATGTTTACAACGGACCTTAATGTAGACACCCGTGCTTACTTTACATCAGCAACAATAATTATTGCTATCCCAACTGGAGTTAAAGTTTTTAGCTGATTAGCTACAATACACGGCGGGGTCATTAAATGAGATGCCCCTATACTATGAGCCCTAGGATTTATCTTCCTATTCACAGTGGGAGGGTTAACTGGCATTGTCCTGGCAAATTCATCTCTGGATATTGTTCTACACGATACCTATTATGTCGTTGCCCATTTTCACTATGTTTTATCTATAGGAGCCGTGTTCGCTATTATGGCCGGCTTTGTTCACTGATTTTCTCTCTTCACAGGCTACACCCTTCATGAAACCTGAGCTAAAATCCACTTCGGGGTAATGTTCACTGGGGTAAATTTAACCTTCTTCCCTCAACATTTCCTCGGATTAGCGGGAATGCCACGACGGTATTCAGATTATCCTGATGCATACACATTATGAAACACCGTTTCATCTATCGGCTCTCTAATCTCCCTAGTAGCCGTAATTATTATGATATTTATTATTTGAGAAGCCTTTTCATCCAAACGCCTGCTCCTTTCTTCAAGCATAACATCAACTAACGTGGAATGACTTTATGGGTTTCCCCCTCTTCACCATACATTTGAAGAAGCTTCTTTTTCTCAAACTAATTAAGTCGAGAAAGGAGGGAATCGAACCCCCATCCACTGGTTTCAAGCCAGGTACATAACCACTCTGTCACTTTCTTAGAGGAATTAGTTAAATCATAACACTGCCTTGTCAAGGCAAAATTACAAGTTAAAACCCTGTATTCCTTTAATGGCACACCCACTTCAACTAGGATTCCAAGATGCAGCATCCCCAATTATGGAAGAGCTTTTACATTTTCACGATCACACATTAATAGCAGTATTTTTGATTAGCACCCTTGTCCTATATATCATTTCCACCCTTATAAGCACTAAACTCTCTAACACAAACACAATTGATGCCCAAGAGATTGAGATAGTGTGAACAATTATGCCAGCAATTATTCTAATTGTCATTGCTCTTCCATCGCTTCGTATTCTTTATTTAATAGACGAAGTTAGCAACCCAGACGTTACGGTTAAAGCCATTGGCCACCAATGATACTGAAGTTACGAGTACTCAGACTTTAATGACCTAAGCTTCGACTCCTATATAGTCCCCACTAAAGACCTTCTTCCGGGTCAATTCCGCCTTCTAGAAGTTGATAACCGAATGACCACCCCCGTGGGAATAACCACTCGGACTCTAATTACAGCTGAAGACGTCCTACACTCATGAGCCGTCCCCTCTTTAGGAGTAAAATTAGACGCTATCCCAGGACGACTAAACCAAACCTCCTTTATTATTTCACGACCTGGTGTGTACTACGGACAATGCTCTGAGATTTGCGGAGCCAATCATAGCTTTATACCAATTGTTGTTGAATCTTTACCCATTAAAGAATTTTTAAACTGATCTTCTGCCTCAGTAGACGCCTCATTGAGAAGCTATAGGACAAAGCGACAGCCTTTTAAGCTGTAGAAAGGTGACTTCCAACCACCCTTAATGACATGCCACAGCTAGACCCAGCCCCATGATTCTTTATTTTATTCACTGCCTGATCAACATTTATCTTGCTCTCACCCATAAAAACCCCAAAATATATTCACTTGAATGACCCAGCACCTAAGTCTTTTAAAGGTCTTAATAAATCATGATTTTGACCATGACCATAAATCTGTTTAGCCAATTTGCCTCCCCAACATTCTTTGGTATTCCACTTATTCTCATTGCCTTTCTAATTCCATGACTTTTGTTTCCAACACCATGTAATCGATGAACTACTAATCGTCTGGTAACAATCCAAGCGTGGTTTGTTAAAACTTTTACCAAACAAATTTTTCTTCCACTAAACACCCCAGGACATAAGTGAGCACTTATTCTTACATCGTTAATGATTTTTCTTCTGGGAATGAACCTATTAGGCCTCCTTCCTTATACTTTCACCCCAACCACACAACTTTCACTTAATCTCGGACTAGCAATTCCATTATGATTGGCCACTGTAGCTATTGGATTTCGAAATCAACTCACAGCATCTCTAGGCCACTTCCTACCTGAGGGAACACCTACCCCGCTGATTCCTATCTTAATTATCATCGAAACAATTAGCCTCTTTATCCGACCTCTAGCATTAGGAGTTCGACTTACTGCTAATCTAACAGCAGGTCATCTGCTAATTCAACTTATCTCAACCGCCACAATAGCCCTACTATTTTCAAACCCAATTGTTTCATCACTTACCTTCGCCACTCTTCTTCTTCTTACAGTTCTAGAAATTGCAGTCGCAATAATTCAAGCATATGTATTTGTTCTTCTCTTAAGCCTATACCTTCAGGAAAATACCTAATGGCACACCAAGCACATGCTTTTCACATAGTAGACCCCAGCCCATGACCACTCACAGGAGCAACAGCCGCTTTTATATTAACAACCGGCCTAGCTATATGATTCCATTATGGATCGACTTGAATTTTAGCCCTTGGACTCACACTTATACTTCTAACCATATACCAATGATGACGAGACGTTGTACGAGAGGGCACGTTCCAAGGACATCATACAATTCCCGTTCAAAAAGGACTTCGTTACGGCATAATTTTATTTATCACCTCTGAAGTCTTCTTTTTCGTCGGATTTTTTTGAGCATTTTATAATGCTAGCTTAGCCCCCACATTTGAAGTGGGGGAATGCTGACCCCCAGCCGGAATTTCCCCATTAAACCCATTTGAGGTTCCCCTCCTAAATACAGCTGTCCTCCTAGCTTCAGGAGTAACTGTTACTTGAGCCCACCACAGCATCATGCAAGGAAACCGTAAAGAAGCAATTCAATCACTAGCCTTAACCATCATTCTAGGGCTTTATTTCACAGCCCTACAAGCCATAGAGTACTATGAGGCCCCCTTTACAATTGCAGACGGAATCTACGGGTCAACATTTTTTGTAGCCACAGGATTTCATGGCCTCCATGTAATTATTGGCTCCTTATTCTTATTAACTTGCCTCCTTCGACAAGTCAACTTTCATTTTACTGCCCAACACCACTTCGGATTTGAAGCAGCTGCATGATACTGACACTTTGTTGATGTAGTTTGACTTTTCTTATATGTCTCAATTTATTGATGAGGCTCATATTTTCTTAGTATAATTAGTACTAATGACTTCCAATCATTAAGTCTTGGTTAAACCCCAGGAGAAAATAATGTCCCTATTTATTCTTCTCACCTTGGTAATCGTCTTAATTTTAGCCACTGTTAGCTTCTGACTACCAACAATAAATTCAGACTCAGAAAAGCTTTCGCCGTACGAATGCGGCTTTGATCCCCTTGGATCCGCTCGACTCCCATATTCTATACGATTTTTCCTGGTGGCTATCCTTTTTCTATTGTTTGACTTAGAAATTGCCCTCCTTCTCCCAACCCCATGAGCGGCACAACTACCCCACCCTATGTTGTCTATTTTTTGAGCATCAATTATTCTTATTCTGTTAACCCTAGGCTTTATTTACGAATGACTCCAGGGAGGCCTAGAATGAGCCGAATAAGGTTTTAGTCTAAAAAAGACAGCTGATTTCGGCTCAGCAAATTATGGTTCAACTCCATAACACCTTTATGATAACAAATGAATCCTGATTACTCTCCTCCACATTCATGCTTAGCCTTATTGGCTTATCATTTCACCGAGCACACTTGCTATCAGCCCTATTATGCCTAGAGGGAATAATACTCTCAATTTTCATCGGCTTAAGTCTATGAGCACTAAAATTTACCCTAATTACCCCACTGATATACCCTATTATTATACTTACAATGTCTGCATGTGAAGCAGGACTTGGCCTCTCCCTCATGATTGCTACTGCCCGATCCCATGGGTCAGACAACTTAAACACCCTTAACCTACTACAATGCTAACAATTTCTATTCCATTGGCCACTCTCCTCATTTCAACCTGACTGGCTCCTTCAAAGCGGTTGTGAGAAATCATTACAACCCAGTCCTTAATTATTGCTGTCATATCAACAACCTGATTGATAACACAAGGGGTTAATCCACTCTTGAGTAACTACTTTACTGTTGACGAAATTTCATCACCACTCTTGGTCCTCACATGCTGACTCACAGCCCCGACTCTTCTTGCTAGCCAAAGCAAACTCTCTAAAGAACCAATCCCACGACAACGAACATACATCTTCACTATTATTATGCTACAAATTACAACTCTACTAGCATTTTTAGCAGACAATATAATTTTATTTTTCATTATATTTGAAGCTACAATAATCCCAACCTTAATTATTATTACCCGATGAGGCGCCCAAAAAGAACGCCTAATGGCCGGAACTTACTTAATTTTCTATACCCTATTTGGCTCTATAGCCCTTCTCACCGCCCTCTTGTACTTTCACGAGGTTTTTGGGACTATATCAATCTCTCTAGTAAAGTCCCTCTTTATAGACGATAACCTCTCCGCTTGCTCATCAGCCTGATGAGCTGCCTGCCTCATCGCCTTTTTAGTAAAAATACCCCTCTATGGCGTCCATCTCTGACTCCCAAAAGCACATGTTGAAGCCCCTATTGCAGGATCAATAATTTTAGCAGGAACCCTTCTAAAGCTAGGGGGCTATGGGATCTTACGAATGAACATCTTTATTAATGACTCCTTCCTACCCCTGGCCAAGCCACTCGTTGTATTTTCATTATTTGGCGTTCTTCTCTCGGCCATTCTATGCTCTCGACAAACAGACTTGAAGTCCCTAATTGCTTTCTCATCAGTTAGTCACATGGGACTAGTAATTGCTGCATCCTTAATTAAAACAGAATGAAGCATTACTGGCTCAATGATTTTAATAATCTCCCACGGCCTTGTTTCCTCAGCCCTCTTCTGTCTGGCAAACACTTCATATGAACGAACCAACACTCGTACCTTAATTTTATTACAGGGAACTCAAATCGTTTTTCCGTTAGCAGCAGCTTGATGACTACTAGCCGCCCTCATAAATCTTGCTCTCCCACCCTCCCCCAACTTTATTGGAGAAATATCAATTATAACGTCACTATTTCAATGATCTAATATGACACTTATTTTAACGGGGTTGGGAATTATTTTTACAACTGCCTACTCATTATACATATTTTGAGCTTCACAACGAGAACACCTCCCCTCTCACTTAAACTCTTTTCCACCTATGCAGACCCGAGAACACATCCTCCTTGCCCTCCATATTCTACCTACCCTCCTTCTTATGCTAAAACCCTCCCTAATGTACTAAGTGAACATAGTTTATAAAAAATTCTAGCTTGTGATTCTAGAGAGGGGGACTAATAATCCCCTGTTCACCGAGCCTGACTGGGTTAACGAGAACTGCTAATTACTCGCCACTATGGTTCAATTCCATAGCGAGCTCGCCCCGCTCTTACCTCAGATAACACCTTGAGTATTTGCCATGAATTTTCCAATAGTTGCTCTAACGACGTACTTAATTAGCATGCTATCTCTTATTATTCCATTATTTAAACCAAATTCAATAGACTTCCACTTTAAAACAAAAACCGCTATTAAAACAGCCTTTTTTATCTCAATAATTCCAGCCATTTTAATAGTGAATGAAAACTCACAATCCATTATAATCTCATGGAAATGATTTAATATCTTAACAACTCCATTCAACCTAATAATCCAATTAGACCAATACTCTATCCTTTTTGTCCCAATTGCTCTAATAGTGTCGTGAAGCATTATTGAATATTCCCTGTGATATATGCATGATGATATTAAAATTCAACTTTTCTTCAAATACCTTCTTATCTTCTTGCTAGCAATAATACTCCTAGTATCTGCCGGCAACCTACTAACACTATTTATTGGATGAGAGGGGGTAGGAATTATATCATACCTTCTAATTGGCTGATATTTTACACGAAGCAACGCCGGAGCAGCCGCACTCCAAGCAGTCCTTTACAATCGAATTGGAGATATCGGATTCCTATTTGCTATATTTTGAATGATCTCATCCTATGACTCTATTGACCTAGGTTTCATCTTCTCATTAAATAATTCCACCCCTCTTTTATTAGCCTTTATTATTGCAGCTGCCAGCAAATCAGCTCAGTTTGGCCTACACCCGTGACTTGCTTCCGCCATAGAAGGCCCCACTCCGGTGTCAGCTCTACTTCACTCCAGCACAATAGTAGTAGCCGGGGTATTCTTACTCATTCGCATCCACCCTATAATCAAAGATAACCAAACAGCTCTAACAACTTGCCTATGCCTCGGGGCTATCTCAACTGCATTTGCTGCCACATGCGCCCTCACCCAAAATGATATTAAAAAAATTATTGCCTTTTCAACATCAAGCCAGCTAGGCCTAATAGTCGTAGCAATCGGCCTAAATATGCCCCACCTAGCATTTTTTCACATTTGCACACACGCTTTCTTCAAAGCAATATTATTCCTATGCTCAGGGTCTATTATCCATAATCTAAATGACGAACAAGACATTCGAAAAATAGGAGGTCTGCAAAAAACTCTTCCTTTTACAACAACATGTGTTACAGTTGGAAGTCTTGCTCTTATGGGGACTCCATACCTAGCAGGCTTCTTTTCAAAAGACGCAATTATTGAAGCAATTAATACCTCCAACGTCAACGCATGGGCCTTAGCATTAACTATTATTGCCACCTCATTTACAGCCGTTTACAGCCTCCGAATCATCTTCTTTGCATCCATACAACACCCACGTTTTTCTCCCACCTCCTCTATTAATGAGAATAATCCAACTATCATCAACCCAATTAAACGCCTTGCTATCGGAAGTGTCATCGCCGGCCTTCTATTAAACCAAATTATCATTCCTTCCTCACCTACAACTATAACCATACCAACTTACCTAAAAGTTACTGCAATTGCAGTAACTATTTTAGGCTTCCTAATCGCCCTAGATTTAGCCAGCATATCTTGAACAAAAGCCCCAAAACAAACTAATATATCCAAAATTATTAACACCTCTTTTTACCAAACCTTAACCCACCGTCTCATCCCATCCTACGCTATAAACTTAAGCCTGCGCATCTCATCTCACCTAATTGACACCCTATGATTAGAAAAAATTGGACCAAAAGGCTTAGCAGAACTCCAACTGCCCCCAATTATAAAAAATCAAGAAGTCCAACGAGGACTTATCAAGATTTATCTCTCTATTTTTGTCTTTACTACTATTCTATGTCTTATTACCTTACGGCTCGCAAGACACCACTATAATGGCCCCGAACTACCTCCAATACTACGAATAATGTCAACAATAAAGCCCACCCAACTACCATTAACACGCCACCGCCCCAAGAAAACATTGTTGCCACCCCAAATCAATCCTCAACATATGCCCCTGCTGTACCCACCATAGCCACCCCCTCACTAATACCACCCATGATTCACCAAATTCCTAACAATAAAACATAAACGATAATGTACAACCAAACAGTACCTCCTCCTCAAGCCTCCGGATATGGTTCAGCCACTAATGCTGCAGAATAAGCAAAAACTACCATTATCCCCCCTAAATAAACTAAAAATAAGACTAAGCATAAAAAAGAAACACCACCATCTATTAAAATTAAACATCCAGCCCCGGCTGAGCCCACTAATCCGAGCGCAGCATAATAAGGAGACGGATTAGAAGCCACAGCCAATAATCCAATAATCAACCCAAACTCAAATAAAATAGTCATAATTCCTACAAGGATTTTAACCTAGACCCACAGTCTGAAAAACTGCTGTTGTTATTCAACTATAAGAACACTAATGGCCCCCATACTTCGCAAAACCCACCCTCTAATAAAAATCATTAACAACTCATTTATTGACCTCCCTGCACCTGTCAACCTCTCTTCACTGTGAAACTTCGGGTCTCTCTTAGGAGTTTGCCTAATTGCCCAAATCGTAACAGGCTTATTTTTAGCAATACATTATACCGCCGATACATCAATAGCTTTTTCTTCTGTAGCACACATCTGCCGAGACGTAAATAATGGTTGACTCCTACGAAACCTTCATGCAAACGGCGCCTCCTTTTTCTTTATTTGCATCTACCTTCACATTGGACGAGGAATGTACTACGGCTCTTATCTATTTAAGGAGACCTGAAATATTGGTGTTATTCTTCTTTTCCTAGTAATAGCCACAGCATTTGTAGGCTATGTCCTTCCATGAGGACAAATATCTTTCTGAGGAGCTACCGTAATTACTAATCTTCTTTCGGCCGCCCCCTACATCGGAACCGAATTAGTCCAATGAATTTGAGGAGGATTTTCAGTTGACAACGCCACCCTAACACGATTCTTTACGTTCCACTTTATTTTACCATTTATTATTGCAGGCGCTTCTATGCTTCACCTCCTCTTTCTTCACCAAACAGGGTCCTCAAACCCAACAGGTCTTAACTCTAATTTTGACAAAATCCCATTCCATGCTTACTACTCCTATAAAGACATCTTTGGATTTACACTTTTACTAGCCTTTTTAGCCCTTCTATCTACATTCGCCCCCAACCTCTTAGGTGACCCAGACAACTTTACCCCGGCTAACCCTCTTGTTACACCACCTCACATTAAACCAGAGTGATACTTCCTATTTGCCTACGCTATTCTCCGCTCAATCCCAAATAAATTAGGAGGAGTCTTAGCCCTCCTGTTTTCCATYATAATTCTCTTCCTTATGCCATTTCTCCACACCTCCAAACAACGAACTCTTATGTTCCGGCCTTTAGCTAAGCTATTCTTCTGAACACTAGTTGCTAACACTCTTATCCTAACCTGAATCGGAGGGCAGCCAGTAGAAGACCCATTCATCATAATCGGACAATTGGCCTCAATCTCCTACTTCACCATCTTTATCATCTTCATCCCCCTTCTAGGATTTACAGAAAATAAACTCTCACACCTCAATAGAAGCCTCTTACTACTGGAAGTTGTTGTCACACCTCATAAATTAGAACAAAAAATTCACACACCAAACCCTATGTCAATCTAGCATTCATTATTTAATACAGTTATTACATTATAACAATAATTTATCTTCATAATTCTTATGAACTATTATTAAACAATTTGGGTAACGCGTAGGACATATTATGAATGCATATAAGACATACTATGTATAATAGAGCATACACCTAACTTCCCCATGCATATCATCTCCAACAAATTTCAATATTCCACACATTAAGAATAACATTAAAAAAAGAACAAATTTTTAATTATATCATAATCCCATACGTTTCACGAAGATGGAATAATTATTGATGAATAAAGACTATTCTCGTCAATCGAGCCTTCCCTTGAATTAAGAACACAAATATTAACTTAACAAATTTTATCTCAAGTATCTTCCTAACATAATGAATGCTTGAAAGACATACAATCTATTCTATTGTACAATCTCAGTCACTTTAACCATTGATATAAGCTAACAAATCCAATGATATATTCAACTAACTTTTTATCAACATAAAATGCTTTACCAAATTATTCCAACTAACTCAAGTATTTTAAATTTTGAACTGGACCTTAATAATCCTAGTCAATACGAATAATACTTATAAATTAACTTGATTACTAACCATCCATGGTCTGTCCTTTACATACATAAAACTCATGATCCCCATACAGTATTTATCCATCATAAATATTCCTCTCCAAATCTCTTAATATTCACCATCAAGATAGTGTCTATCCACTATCGTACCTTAAAGCGGCCTCAGTGGGTTAAGGACTTGGTAGATCTTAACCTCCAATGGACCTAACACAAGAGTAGCAGTAAAACCCGCTTCAGGAGGCATTTGACGGAACTGAATCTATGGACTTTAATAGCTTAATCGGTCTCCAAATGAGATCTAAAGAGCCTCCCTCCTTATGAGGTCTGGTACCTTAAAGACCTTAACCTGGCCTTACTTGAAACTGTTGCGCATTAATGGTTTTATATATAGGAGCTTTCCCCTGGCATCTCAGAGTGGGGTAATGGCACATTAACAAGGCTGTCCCACTTAATGCAAGCGTGATTGTCTAGCATAAGAAGAAGGTTAGCATGTAGTGAATGTTTATTAGACATAATAAGTTTTACGGCTCTTAATTTTTCAATTTATTTTATCTTCCCCCCGAGAGTTCACAGATTAAGTAAATTTAAAATTACACGCTAAAACCCGTCGATAGGCCTCATCTTTCAAGCCCGTTTCAAATTTTCGCGAGCGTTTTTTAACTTTCGCCTCGCCACTCAATTTTTACACCTATGGGTTTTTTGACAACCCCCCCCCTCCCCCCCCATAGGCTAAACCATTAGTTTTCTTCTGTAACCCCCCGGAACCAGAAGTACTTGATGATTATTTACACCTATGGGTTTTTGACAACACCCCCCCCCGGGCTAAACCATTAGTTTTCTTCTGTAACCCCCCGAACCAGAAGTACTTGATGATTATCTACACCTATGGGTTTTATTTCCCATCCGTTTGATTTTATAGTATACAAGCATATAYATATATATATATATATNANCATATATATATATGTAATTTTTGTATCTGTGCTAAATAAAGTCCTTTATCCCTACATAAGATAAAATCCTACGTGTTCTCCAGTGTATTGAAAAATGAAATGTCATGTATATATATATATGTATAAGATAAAGATATAGGATGCACAAAATTTATTAGCCCACGCACTTCAACTATTCCTAATTCACTTACCCTAACAAGCACATGAATGCTTTTAAAGGAAAACAGTCTTCCCCTGGTCTTAGGCTCCAGCATCTCTTGGTGCAAATCCAAGTAAAAGCTGCTTCAGTAGCTTAACTCTTAAAGCATTGGTCTTGTAAACCAAAGAATGAAGAATAAAACCTTCCTGAGGCTCAGGACAGAGAGAATTTAACTCCCACAGCTAACCCCCAAAGCTAGCATTCTATTTAAATTATATCCT